ATCTTATCTATATTTAGTATTTTTTATTAGCTTTACTTTATTAGTTCTATTCTATACTGTATCCATATCATTTATCCCTATGAGATACCGTACAAAATATAATGCAGAAGGAAGAGATATAATGAAATTCTTGATTAGATCTTCTCATAGGAACAATCTATTTTATTTGATTGATGGATCCAACAACCAAACCTATTTTTTTTTTAATTCATTAAAAAAGAGAGTGGTTTTATTCGAAGCGCTTCGTGATTTTCAACCAATTATGTGCTTCAATATAATTACCTGGAGTAAGCGCTATAGCTTGTTTCCAATACTCAGCAGCTTGATCGGACCAAGCTTCCGCAATTTCAGAATCACCCTGTAGAATGGCCTGTTCTCCCCGGTCGGAATAGGTGGTTCCTTCCCTTAGAACCGTACTTGAGAGTTTCCTATCTCATACGGCTCAAAAATCGATTCTTTTTGTGTCCTATCTTAATCTACCCTATGCTAACTGAATTAGATTTCTCATAAACCTATCCCATTTTTTCTTGGGTTAACCAGAAGAAGTTAATTACATAAGTTTCAAACCCTAATTTTGATCAATAATCAGAATCAGTTTGATCTTTTCTCCCACCTTCAGAAGAATGAAGCATAGGTATCCCCACAATATCGTTAGAATTTTCTGAAAGGTAACTATCTCGGTTTCATATATGGAATTCATATAGAATCTTTGAAAAAGACTTTTTTCCATAAGAAAAAAGAACTTACTATCTTTGGGATCTGATGCTACACCGCTGCTCAATACCTTAGTGGATCGACTCTATTACATAAGTTGATTCCTAACTTTTGTCCCATATCATGACATAAGTAAGCAGTTCTTAACTGTATCGACTCAATAGCTCGCTAATTGATCTTTACGGTGCTTTCTCTATCAATTTGATCCTTTATCCATAGAATATAGTATATAGGCTGCACTCATTTTTTTTTTCTTCCTATTTTGGTTCTCGTGAAGTCTCTTTCCTTGCTACAGCTGATAAAAATCGTTGCTTTGGACGATGCATTATGTAGAAAGCCTATTTTTTCTAGTATTTACTAGCCAATTTGATCTTTGCTTTTTTTCCTTATTTCTATAGTGGAGATAGTCGCACGTAATGACAGATCACGGCCATATTATTAAAAGCTTGTGGTAAGAATGGGTTTCGTTCTAGTGCCCGGAAATAATATTCCAAAGCCTTTGTATGCTCTCCATTGCTTGTGTGTATAAGGCCTATGTTATAGAGTATATAACTTCGATCATAGGGATCAATTTCTGGTCGCGTAGCTTCATAATAATTCTGTAAAGCTTCCGCATAATTTCCTTCGGATTGAGCCAACATCCGTTACGGTCGTTCATTCTATTCAAAAAATCTCCGTTCCAGAACCGTACATGAGATTTTCATCTCATACGGCTCCTCCCTTCTGCGCATAGTACTAAGGGGAATAATCCATAGAATAAAAATTGAACTATTCTCATCTCATTATGAACTGAAAGGAACTAGTATTTTTACAAGAAATCTCTAGCCAGCCTTCCCGCAAGAGGTTTTTTCTTAACACCAATCATATTAGTGTTAGATATAAATGGTAACTCCAACAATTTCTTTGTTCTCAACGCCTTCTATTTCCAGGAATTAGTCACTTCAACGATCTTTGATGGTTATACGGGTATCCAAAGTACAAACGAGATGGATGTTTGTTGTCCCAACCATTCTTGTTAGTCCCGATACCGATAAGGAAAGGGGGAATTTATAACAAAGTTTTTGTGTTGTTGATTCCTAGGTGTAGTGCTTTTTCCCTTATGCCGTCTATTGGTACTAATGTAGTGTAGGATTGACCCGCAATACAGAACCCATAGGTGTAACCTTTCGCTCAATACTCAAATCAACAATTGAAACATCTGAGGCTGCATCAATCGAGGATACACGATAGAAGGAATTGTTCTATCTCCAAACTTCACCTTCACCGAGCGTAGGTTTATTTCAAGAATTTCGTTCTTTCTATACCGAACCGCGTCTCTTTCTCGTAAGACTGAGGTGAGGGCTAAAAAAAACAAGAAAAAAGAATCAAATCGCACCATCTCTGTAATAGGTAAATGCCTTTTTTTCTCCTGAAGTTGTCGGAATTATTCGTAATAAGATATTGGCTACAATTGAAGAGGTCTTATCAATAAAATTTCCATTTATATGAGATCTAGGCATAATTAGCAATCCATTCTAGAATTCTTTTCATTACCCCTCGGGGAAAATGATCCCACAAACAAAGCAAAGGAATTATACAGTACGAAATAACATAAAAACAGACTAATTTTATTCTAATAAATAGATATTAAATAGATATGGGCTTTCCACTTAAATTGTCCCCTTTTGTTTGGAAAGATATGAGATATTGGAATCAGATTGATTTCATTCCCATTTTTGTAGTATACCAATGAGCGGAACTATTACTATTTCATCTAAGTTAAATAACCAAGGACTTTTTTTACTAC